TAATACCTGTCAAAGCTATTAGATTTATTATGTAAGGTATAACTATGAAAAGAGGAAGAAGCCGAGCTACAAGAAAAATTCCTGCTGCTACCATAGTAGCGGCATGTATAAGAGCCGAAATGGGGGTAGGCCCTTCCATGGCATCAGGTAACCATACATGAAGGGGAAATTGGGCGGATTTTGCAACTGCGCCGGCAAATAATAGGAAGGCGCATAAGGTAACAAATAAAAAATTAACCTCATTATTATAAACCAAGCTATTAAATATCTCAAACAAATCCCGAAATTCAAAACTACCCGTTATCCAATAAAAACCCAAAATTCCTAATAATAAACCAAAATCCCCGACACGATTAGTTACAAACGCTTTTTGACAAGCATTCGCCGCACTAGGTCGTGTGAACCAAAAACCTATTAATAGATAAGAACACATTCCAACCAATTCCCAAAAAATATAAATTTGTATCAAATTAGAACTAGTAACTAATCCCAACATTGAAGTATTGGAAAAACTCATATAAGCAAAAAATCTCAAATATTCCTGATCATGAGACATATAATTATCACTATAAATAAGAACCATCATTCCAACAGTAGTGATTAATATTGACATAATAGAAGTAAGTGGATCAACCAAGCAGCCAAATTCTAAAGAAAAATCATTATTGATGGTCCAAGACCATACATATTGATAGACGGAATTGTGATTTATTTGCTGAATAGAAAAGTGGGCTGAAAAAATCATAACTATACTTAACAATAAAACACTCGGAAAAGCCCACATACGTCGAAGATTTTTTGTTGCCGTTGGAAAAAGTAGAAGTCCTGCTCCAATTAACATCGGAACTGGAAGTGGAATGAAAGGTATAATCCATGAATATTTATATGTATATTCCATAAAAAAAAAATATTTTTCTTAATTAATTGTTTCTGATTCACCGGTTCTTATTTGTTTTCTTTTGTTTTCTGTTGAAAGGGGTCAGTTAATAAAAAAAAAAAAATTAAGATAAGATATATAAAATAAAACTTAAATAAAATTTTCATTCTAATTATTACGTATTACAATAATTTATATCTATAGAGCGAGGATAAATAATTACACCAAAAAAAGTATTTTGATGGATATGAATCGCGCATAACTTGATCAATAAAAACTATTTATTGTAATTCAGTTATTCAGAATCATTAAACAATTTGTTTTGTAACTAATTGATTGTCTTCCATTACAATAAAAGCTATTTGTAGTAAATGCTATGATATCCAACACTTTATTTTATGTAAAAAAAAAAAAAAGGGCAAATAAAATGCCTTTATATAATAAAAAATTATGTATTTTGTATCCTTTAACAGATTAACTACTAGTCCCATTCGAATTTGAGAATTAAAGTTGGGTGTACTCTTTCTTCGAGTTTGACCAATTAAATTAATTAAAATTAATATAATAGAAAATTATTAAAGTTTTTTAAATTAAGCGAGAGAGGGGTTGGGTTATTAAACTTTTGATGTATTTTATTACATGTATAAATGTAACACGACGAAAATAGAAAGAAAACGAAACGCACAATCTTTTCTTTTTTGTTTGTATTGGATTTTTTTATTTTATCAACTTCAATCAATTCTATTCTTTGGCATAGGGGATTGTTGTTAGTAATATTTTATGCGATTTTTACACACCCCCTTTTTTATGAAGGGAGTATAATTTAGAGAATAAATAGATAGAGAACAGTAAAGAATTTTTTTTTTGAACAATAGATGTCTTTCACATCCAACCGAAGAACCTATTATAATTTTTTAATGGCAGTTCCAAAAAAACGCACCTCTATTTTAAAAAAACGGATTCGTAAAAATATTTGGAAAAGGAAGGGATATCGGGCAGCATTGAAAGCTTTTTCGTTAGCGAAATCTCTTTCTACCGGGAGTTCTAAAAGTTTTTTTTGTGTAACAAATAAATAATAGTAATCAAACAATACAATAAAAAATCTGAATCGGTCTAATTAGAAAAGTAATCTAATTTTGTTTCTAATTTTTTATAAGATTTATAAGTTATAAGAATTATAATTAACATCATAATAGTAAAATAGTAAAATAATATAAATTTATATAAAATAATTTATATATAATAAATATTTATATATAATAAATATTAAATAAATAAAAATAATTAGTTTCATAATGTTTTAATTTAGAAGGCGTCTTTTTTCTTTCGTTTCTGATATAGATAATAATTCTGTTGTCTACTTAAATTCGAAAAATTAACGGTACTTTTTTTTTTTTGAAAAAAGGATAAATGCAAGCACAAGGGTTCACCTTTCGTTTTAGTATGTTTTATCATTTTCAGGATGGGGATTCTCACTTTCCCCATCGACTTGACTCAATAATAAATTTATTTTTATTATTGAGTTATATTATAAAGAAGAGTTCGTTGAAACTAAACTAATTGATTAAGTTTTAAATATGTTTTTTAATCTTCTAAATCATTATTTTTCTAAATTATTATCAC